ATTTGAATCACTACTTGATTCAAATGGTTCGAAAAAACTTGCACAAACCTTCTTTAATATAATATACGGGACGATGTTCCTATGTATTCTTCAGGCCCTTTCTTCAATTAGTTGTTAATGTGAATGAACCATAACTATGTAGTCCTATTCCTAATAGATTGACCCCAAAATAGCATATCCAAATTATAAGAAATCCTATAGAAGCCACAATTGCCGAATCCACACCCTGAAAGCTCTGATTTGTTCTACTATGTAAATAAATCGCGAATATGGTCCAAGTAATAAATGCCCAAGTTTCCTTGGGGTCCCAATTCCAATAAGACCCCCATGCCTCATTAGCCCATACTGCTCCCGAAAGAATACCTATGGTTAAAAAAGTAAACCCTAAACTAATGACACGATAACTACACTGATCTAATTGTTGGGTTAATTGATACCTGTGATAATTTATAAATGAAAGAAAAGAAGTGTTTTGTAAAACACTTCTTTTTTCATTCACAAAGGAAAATGACCCAATTAAGAAATGATTGCTTTTGCGAGGAATATCTAGGTTTTTTCGAAATGTAATGACTAAAAGAGCTACGGATAATAACGATCCACATAAAAGAGCTGCATAACTCAATAACATCATACTTACGTGCATCATTAACCACTGGGATTGTAGAGCAGGTACTAATATTGCAGATTGATGCATTTCGGTTGAAAGACCCGAAGTGGCAAAGCCTTGGGTAAAAATAGCACTTGGCGCGGTTATTGCGCTTAAATAACTTTTCTGATTCCGTCTTTTAGGAAACATATGAATAATGGAGAAACTCCATGAAAGAAACATTAAAGATTCATATAAATCGCTTAACGGCAAATGTCTCGAATAAATCCAACGAGTAACTAATAATCCAGTTATACAGAAAAAGGTAGCCATCATGGCTTTTTCTGACAAATCAAATAGTACTACGGTTTCATGGACTAATAAGGTCATCAAATGAATCGTAATAACAATTGAAATGATAGAAAAAGAGATGTGAGTTAATATATGTTCTAAAGTGGCAAATATCATAATTTTTTTTAGGGGGGTATCCCCAATTACGGAATGGAAATCCGGAATTGAATTCATTATAGGATCTATTGTGCCTTTTTTAGAAGATGCCGCCACTCGGACTCGAACCGAGATGCTCTAGCACTGCTTCCTAAGAGCAGCGTGTCTACCAATTTCACCATGGCGGCTTCATCGAAATAATCATAGTCCATATGATGTTCAATCGTCGAGATTGAGGGATTTAATGCAATCTATTTTAGGAAATGTTAGAATCGATGAATAAAGACCCGTTCAAATAAATATTTAAACGCTCAATAATCCTTAGTCTCATGGCAGGGGGTCATTTTAAACAGCGGGCTTTTCCGTATTATAAGTTCTTCTGGAATAGTTGGAACTAGACGGTTATGCCCTGAGTCCGGGTATAGAACTAAGAATTTTTTTTTCTCATTTTTTGACGATTCATTTCTCATTTATCTGATTTGATAGATCCGAAATGAAAAAGATTCATTTTTCAATGAACAAAATAAAACAATATTTTTTATATATCACAACTTCATCACTACATCCAAAAGATTTCTATAAAAATTTGGATAGTTTGGTATCAAAGATGTATTAATGATTGGGATCTTCATTGTATACATAACATAATTTTTGTGAGGATTTACCAAACCAATTAGGTATTGGACCGGGCATATCGTATAACAAAAAGAGTTTCAATCTTTATCGGAATTCTACTGTATGTACTTTAACTTAGAAAACTTAGAAAATAAAATTTAAACTGATAAGATCTTTTTATATATAGATTTGAAATCTAATATTAATAGATAAAATAATTTAGATATTAGATCTAGATATATCGATTGATCGATCCTCCAGCTCAAACATGGGATAGGATCTATTGGGGTTGGATTACGTAAGATTGACTCATTCTTTAGTACATAAATATCGATCTAAATGGGATCCTGGCAGTTTTATTATTTTGTTTTTTTTTTTTTTATCTGTTCGAAACAAGAGGGAGTCCTTGTAGATATGTAGTGATTCAGAGAGCTACAAATCAAAGTTTTAAAATGTATATTTTAATCAATTAGTTTCAATAATCCATTGACTTTGACTATGAATCTTATCCCCGCCTTACTTTGGAACAAAAAAGGGGGCTCTAACCTCGTTCATACTTGTTTCAGATTTTCCAAAAATCTTAATGATGTATAACTATTGGAGATACATAATCCAATAAGCCAATCCCTTCCTAAGAAAAAAAAAAAAAAATAAGAGTTTTGTTATTGTGAAAAATGAATCGATGGGGAAAGTTACAACCCCCATCTCGCGAATTATAAAAACCCAATCAATGAAAGGTGAAACCTTGTATTTTGTGTCTAACTACTTCTTTCTTTTTTTTTTTCAAACAAAAAAAGAAATCATTTTTAGAACCTAGTATACAGAATAATTCGTATTCTACATACCACAACAGCTAGTTCTATCTCATATTGATGAGTTCAAAACATTAGTTAATGTGAATTCTTCATCTTATAAATTGAATCATCCAATTCATCGAGTCATGCTGATTCAGATTCAGATCATTCCAAGGCTTTATTACTTGTTTGTCGCACAAAAAAACTTTTGGAATGCCCGGTAGAAATAGATTTAGCTAAAGATAAAGCTTTTGCCGCGGCCTGATATCCCCTTCTTTTCCAAATATTTCTACGAATATGCTTTTTTGACAGAGAAGTACGTTTCTTTGGAACCGCCATTTCAAAATAAAAGGGTCACTCATTTTTATAGTTGGACGTGAAAGACATTTATTGTTCAATTCAAAATAGATTGTTCTTTCTATTAACTATTCATTATCTATCTTTATTCCATAGCCGATACTTATGCTTACTTCACTTCATAACATAGAAAAGTATGGATACAGATAGATGAGCATCGCATATGGTATCATTAAGGATAAAAAAAGAAATGAAATAGAAGAAAAAAGAAAAAACGATGTTATTTTCAAGGGAATTTTTTTTTTTCACATTTCCATTACATCCAATGTTCGAAGAAAGAATAATTTGTACTGATTGGGGGCTTCATATCTTTATTCAATCTATGTCTACGGGCGGGATCTACTACCGTTGAATCGGATGCCATTGATAAGAATCAAAAAGGTTCCAATTCATATCTCAGTCTATTTATATAATATATATATATATTATAAATGTTACTTTTATAAAATGGAAAAGCTTAAGAACCCTTTCCTAATTTAGGAAACCAACAATGAATGTAACCTTTTTCTATTAATTGATCAAGCTCGGAGATAGAGTCCACATAATTAAAATGGAAATTAAATCAAAGTAGTTAATCCGTTAAACAATACATTACTTGATAAAATAAAGGGAATTTGAGTCATTTCTCATTTTAGTTCTATAGCGAAGTGACAAGTATTCTAGGATTTTTCATAAACACATAAACATAAGTTTGTTTTATTGGACTCGAAGCCAATCAATTCAAGAATTAGTTAATGACTCCGAAGAAACTAAATAAAAACTAGGTTTATTGGATCGAGTTATTGGCAGATCCTATGATACATATCAGAATAAAGTACTTGAATTTTTGGTATCATTCTTTTTCCTTACTATATTGATATAAATATGGATAGAAATCACCGTATCGTATGTATATAGTAGAATAATGGAAAATCTCATATTTTTTATCTTAATAAATATCTTTGTTAATAACTAGGTAGTAGCTTTTAACTAGTAACTTGGTTATTTGAAGAATTGTAACTTCTTCAGTTGAATTTTTTGTTTTTTTTTTTTTTTCAATAGTTTGGAAAGAATCAGAATAATTAAGAATGAAAAATCATATTTGAGTTCTTTTATATCTTGTATATCTTGATTTTTTTTTTTTTGATTTATTATTGCTCCTTCCGGAAGAAATAAGGGCTGGTGAATGGGAAACAATTAATAAGAATAAAAAAAGAAAGCTTGATTTTCTTATGGAACATACATATCAATATGCATGGATCATACCTTTCGCTCTACTTCCAGTTACTATGTCAATAGGGTTGGGACTTCTGCTTGTTCCGACCGCAACAAAAAATCTGCGTCGTATGTGGACTTTTCCTAGTGTTTCATTGCTAAGTATAGTTATGGTTTTTTCGTCCGATCTGTCTATTCAACAGATAAATGGCAGTTCTATCTATCAACATCTATGGTCTTGGACCATCAATACTGATTTTTCCTTAGAGTTCGGCTACTTGATCGATCCACTTACTTCTATTATGTCAATACTAATCACTACGGTTGGAATCATGGTTCTTATTTATAGTGACAATTATATGTCTCATGATCAAGGATATTTGAGATTTTTTGCTTATATGAGTTTTTTCAATACTTCCATGTTGGGATTAGTTACTAGTTCCAATTTGATACAAATTCATCTTTTTTGGGAACTAGTGGGAATGTGTTCGTATTTATTAATAGGTTTTTGGTTCACACGACCGGCTGCCGCAAATGCTTGTCAAAAAGCGTTTGTAACTAATCGTGTAGGGGATTTTGGGTTATTATTAGGAATCTTAGGTTTTTATTGGATAACAGGGAGTTTCGAATTTCGAGATTTGTTCGAAATCTTCAATAACCTGATCCGTAATAATGGGGTCAACTCTTTATTTGCTACTCTGTGTGCCTCCCTATTATTCGTCGGTGCAGTTGCTAAATCCGCACAATTTCCCCTTCATGTATGGTTACCTGATGCCATGGAGGGGCCTACTCCTATTTCGGCTCTTATCCATGCTGCTACTATGGTAGCAGCAGGCATTTTTCTTGTCGCTCGATTTCTTCCGCTTTTCACAGTCATACCTTACATAATGAATCTCATTTCTTTGATAGGTGTAATAACGGTACTATTAGGAGCTACTTTAGCTCTTGCTCAAAGAGACATTAAGAGAAGTTTAGCCTATTCTACAATGTCTCAATTGGGTTATATT